TAATCTATTATCCTTATGCATGAAGATAATAAATTCGGTCGTTGTGGTCGGACTTTATTATGGATTTCTGACCACATTCTCCATAGGGCCCTCTTATCTCTTCCTTCTCCGAGCTCAGGTTATGGAAGAAGGAGAAGAAGGAACCGAGAAGAAGGTATCAGCAACAACTGGTTTTATTATGGGACAGCTCATGATGTTCATATCGATCTATTATACGCCTCTGCATCTAGCATTGGGTAGACCTCATACAATAACTGTCCTAGCTCTACCCTACCTTTTGTTTCATTTCTTCTGGAACAATCACAAAAACTTTTTTTTTTTTGGATCTACTAGCAGAAATTCAATGCGCAATCTCAGCATTCAATGTGTATTCCTGAATAATCTAATTTTTCAATTATTCAACCATTTCATTTTACCAAGTTCAATGTTAGCCAGATTAGTAAACATTTATATGTTTCGATGCAACAACAAGATATTATTTGTAACAAGTAGTTTTGTTGGTTGGTTAATTGGTCACATTTTATTCATGAAATGGGTTGGGTTGGTATTAGTTTGGATACAGCAAAATCATTCTATTAGATCTAATGTACTTATTCGATCTAATAAGTATCTGGTGTCAGAATTGAAAAATTCTATGGCTCGAATCTTTAGTATTCTCTTATTTATTACCTGTGTATACTATTTAGGCAGAATGCCGTCACCCATTTTTACTAAGAAATTGAAAGAAAACTCAGAAAGGAAAGAAATTGAGGAAGAAATAGATGTAGAAATAGAAAAAACTTCCGAAACGAAGGAGACTAAACAGGAAGAAGAGGGATTCACCGAAGAAGATCCTCCTCCTTCCCTTTTTTCGGACGAAAAGGAGGATCCGGACAAAATGGATGAAACGGAAAAGATCCGAGTGAATGGAAAGGACAAAACAAAGGATGAATTCAACTTGCACTTAAAAGAAGCATGCTATAAAAACAGCCCAACTTATTATTCTGGCAATCAAGATATTTCGAAGTTAGAAATACTTAAAGAAGAAAAGAAAAACCTCTTCTGGTTTGAAAAACCCCTTCTTTCTCTGCTTTTCGACTATAAACGTTGGAATCGTCCAACGCGATATATAAAAAACAATCGATTTGAAAATGCGGTAAGAAAGGAAATGTCACAATATTTTTTTTATACATGTAAAAATGATGGAAAACAAAGAATTTCTTTTACATATCCACCCAGTTTATCCATTTTCTGGGAAATGATACAAAGAAAGATTTCTTTGTCTACAACAGAAAAATTCTTATACGATGAACTATACAATTATTGGATTTATAACAATGAACAAAAAAAAAACAGCTTAAGCAATGAATTTGCTAATAGAATTGCAGTTCTAGACAAAGGACTTTTTTATATAGATGGACTCGATAAAAAAACTCGATTATGCAATGAGAAAACGAAAAAGGAATATTTGCCAAAAATAAATGATCCTTTCTTAAATGGATCCTATCGTGGAATAATAAAAAAAAGCTTTTCACCCTCGATTATAAATGAAACTGCAGTCAAAAATAGGATAGATGGAATTTTTATAAATAAGATTCATAGTATTCTTAGTAATGATTATAATTACCACGAATTTGAACAGAAAAAAGATGCATTTAATAAAAAATCAATATCAAAAGAAATTAGGCATTTCATGCAGTTAATGAGTCAATTTTATGGGGAATCAACATTCAATCTGAAAGGAATTTCTTTACTTCCAGAAGAAGTACAAATTAGTTCAGAAGATCAAGAAAAATTTTGTAAATTTTTAGTTGATGCAATCATAGGACTAAAAATAAATAAGAAATTAATAAAAAAATCAATTGGAATAAAAGATAYKAGKARAWRMGWYCYMCKCYKRTATACTTGATACTTTCGGCGAAAAAAAAACTTGTAATACCAAACCCATTTGGAATTCCATCAATTATTCGTCTATCAATAATAGACACCAACTCGGCCAAACCTCTTACCCCTTTAATAAAAAATGTTGTATAAAAAGCATCGATATAACCACGGTTAGAAGACCAATTATATATAATATTTTTTATTTTATCCCCAAAAATTTTATTAGGACCTCTTTTATCAAATGAATTTATTAAGTTAAAATTTTTTAACGATGAATAAATGGGTTTATAGAAAAATAAGGCTATAAATATTCCCCAATAAGCTATACTAACAGAAAAGATTGCATTTATTGCAAATTCATACAAATCAACAGAATTTTTTGAAGTTGAATGTAAAAGATTTACGGGTGGAGTTAACCATTTAGTTAATATATCCAATTCTATTCCTTCTTTATTTAATGGAATTCCTATAAATCCAATGAAGAAAGTAAACAGAATCAATATAATGAGAGGAAATAACATAGTATTGTCCGATTCTGAAGGATATGCAGAAATTTTATTTTTATCAAAATCAGTAATAGTAATAAAATAACGCATCATTTTCAAAGAATTTTCCGAATTTTTATAAGGTTTTTTCATAAAAACCGCAGAACTTTCTCGATTATTATTATTCATTGTTAATAAGGTCAATAAAGATAAATTTTTATTTTTTGTTTTAAATCTTTCTTTACCCCATAGAGATATTAAATAGAGGGAACTACTTTTTTTTCCACTGTAATTTTTACAATAAAGGTTTAAATGTCCATCAAACGTAAGCAAATAGATTCGAAACATATAAAATGCGGTTAATCCGGCTGTGAAATAAGCTATTATTGCGAAAATTGGTGAATACAACCAACTATCATTAAGAATTTCATCTTTGGACCAAAAACAAGCAAAAGGCGGAATACCACAAAGAGAAAGGGTACCTATTAAAAAAGCATTTTTTGTAATTGGAACATGTTTTGTTAATCCCCCCATAAGAACTATATTCTGACTTTTATCTGGAGAATATCCAACAAGCGTTTCCATTGAATGAATAATAGATCCGGATCCTAAAAACAATAATGCTTTTGAATAAGCATGAGTAATCAAATGAAATAAAGCAGCTCGATAAGAACCCATACCTAGAGCTAACATCATATAACCCAACTGAGACATTGTAGAATAAGCTAAACTTCTCTTAATGTCTTTTTGAGCAAGAGCTAAGGTAGCCCCTAAAAAAATAGTTATTATACCTATAAAAGTTATTACATACATTATATAAGGTATAACTATGAAAAGAGGAAAAAGTCGAGCGACTAGAAAAATCCCCGCTGCGACCATGGTCGCAGCATGTATGAGAGCTGAAATAGGAGTAGGCCCCTCCATAGCATCGGGTAACCACACATGAAGGGGAAATTGGGAGGATTTTGCAACTGCACCAAAAAATAAGAGGAAAGTGCAAAAAAAAGAAAATAAAGGATTGACCTCATTATTTTTAATTAAGTTATTAAATATTTCAAACAAATCAGGAAATTCGAAACTGCCTGTTACCCAATAAAGACCTAAAATTCCCAATAATAAACCAAAATCCCCTACACGATTAGTCACAAACGCTTTTTGACAAGCATTCGCGGCAATAGGTCTTGTAAACCAAAAACCTATTAATAGATACGAAGACATTCCAACTAATTCCCAAAAAATATAAATTTGTATCAAATTTGAACTAGTAACTAATCCTAACATGGACGTATTGAAAAAACTCATATAAGCAAAAAATCTTAAATATCCTTGGTCATGACACATATAATTATCGCTATAAATAAGAACCAAAATTGCAACCGTAGTGATTAAGACTGACATAATAGAAGTAAGTGGATCGAGCAAGTAGCCAAATTCGAACGAAAAATTGTTATTAATAGTCCAAGACCATACATATTGATAAAAGGAATTACTATTTAATTGGTGAATCGACAACACAATCGAAAAAAACATAACTATTGTTAACAAAGAAATACTAGAAAAAGCCCATATACGCCGAAGCTTTTTTGTTGCTGTCGGAAAAAGTAGAAGCCCGACTCCTATTAACAAAGGAATTGGAAGTGGAATGAAGGATATGATACATGCATATTGGTATATATGTTCCATAATAGAAAATTGTTATTTCAGGTTGCATCTTTTAGTATTCATCAGTTCTTGCCTTTAATAGATTAAGTTAATAGATTAAGTTGAGAGGGACGATAAAAAAATGACACTTTCTTTTACATTTAAATCATTTATAATGCGTATATAGATTACAGGATAAAAAATACCTTTAATCATAAGATTTACTTAACTAAAGCTTTAATAAAATTAATAATGATACAAACGACTTAGTTTCTTCTATAATCTATAATTTGTTCAGAATTTTCAACTTGTTTTACTCAAAAAATTTTTTCCATCCTAAAGTATATATATATATAGTTTATATGTTTTCAAAAAACTAAAGTCAAGTTTTGCAATTAAGATTAAATAAGTATTAGATTTTTAAATCTATCGACGTGGTTTAGTATGTACATATAAATTAAATTTAAATACAACACAACAAAAATAAAATAGAGATATAATATAAGGTGCAATTTTTTTCATGAATTTGAATTAATTTAGAAATCTTAATTACTTTTAAATTTCATATTCATTTTTTTATTTTTTATAAAAGAGTTTGTTTCTACTAATCGAAAAAAAAAAAATAATAATTTTTTAAGAGATTATCATCTAGAATATAAATACATAGATAATAAATAAGAAACAAAGATTTGTTTGAATAATAGATGTCTTTCACATCCAACTATAACAATCAAGAATCAATTCAATTTAAAATGGCAGTTCCAAAAAAGCGTACTTCTATTTCCAAAAAGTGTATTCGTAAAAATATTTGGAAAAAAAAAGGGTATTGGGCAGCGTTAAAAGCTTTTTCGTTAGCAAAATCCCTTTATACCGGAAATTCTAAAAGTTTTTTTGTACGAAAAATAAGTACTCAAAACTTGGAATAATCAGAATAGAATGGATCTGAAAAAAAAAAGAGCCTAAATATAGAACAAATTAGCATGAGAAGAAATTTAATTTTGACTCTTTAAAATTGAAAAATTTTTTTATGTAAAACTTAAAATTAAATTAATATAATAAAATATAATAATATAAAAATTTTGCGTCTATTAATTAATGCTTAGAAAAAGGTTTAGCTTTTTTCTTATGATATGTCAACCATAAAAAGGCCTTAAAAAAAAATTTTTGAATCATCATCGTTTTTTTAGTCTATTTTTATATTTTTAAGATGGGGATTTTTTCCCCATCAACCTTTTTATTTTGTCACAACAAAATTATAAAAATTTTTTAGTTATAAATCACAACAAAAGATAAATAAAAAATAGGTAAACCTTAACTTTAGGAATTGCTTTATATGGGTTCTTTTCCAATCAATCTAAAAGGCTATTATTTTTTTTTTTGAAGATAAAGATTATATGCGAAATTCTTTTTTCAGCAGCAAATTTTAAAATTTTGACATATTAAGTTCAATATTAAATAGGTTTGTTGCAACAAAAAATAACCTATATACTAAAGAAAAAAATCTATCTATTGTTTAATTCATTTTTTTGGATATCAAAATACCAAAAAAGCCCTTGGTGCCGTAATGAAATTATGATCCAAAAAGTTTGATTTTTTTGTATTCATATTCAAAGGATCTATGTATTTGTTATTTACTAATTTTGAAATAAGATAAAAAATGGATTTATAATTACCCCCCAAAAAATTTTTTTATACTGTATTGAATTAATCTCGACGATTAAATAATAAAATGTTATTATGATTTCAAATAAGCCGCTATGGTGAAATTGGTAGACACGCTGCTCTTAGGAAGCAGTGCGATAGCATCTCGGTTCGAGTCCGAGTGGCGGCATAGCATCTTAATAAAGTATCAAAAGATTAAAAGGGTTCTATGTAAAAAAAATTAAACGCATTTTCGTTCGGGTTTTCATTTGATAATTTATAATTGAGGGATTTCTTTATATATAATTATAATTTTATATGATATTTTCGACTTTAGAACATATTTTGACTCATATTTCTTTTTCAACGGTTTCCGTTGTAATTACACTCCATTTGATAACTTTATTAGTCAATGAAAAAGTACGACTCTATAATTCATTAGAAAAAGGCATGCTAGTTACTTTTTTTTCTATAATGGGATTATTAGTTACTCGTTGGTTTTTTTGTAAACATTTTCCATTAAGTGATCTATATGAATCATTAATCTTTCTTTCCTGGAGTTTTTACATTATTCATAATATTCCATATTTAAAAAAACAAAAAAGGTATTTAAGTGCAATAACTGCACCAAGTGCTATTTTTACGCAAGGGTTTGCTACTTCAGGCCTTTTAACGGAAATGCATCAATCTTCACTATTAGTACCGGCTCTTCAATCCCATTGGTTAATGATGCACGTAAGTATGATGGTCCTAGGTTATGCAGCTCTTTTATGCGGATCATTATTATCAGTAACACTTCTAAGCATTCTATTTCAAAAAAATATAATAACGTTTTTTGATAAAAAAAAACATTTTTTAAAGCAATTCCTTTTTTTCAGTGAGATTCAACACATGAACGAAAAAGGCATTATTTTAGAAAGCGTTTCACCTTTTTCGGTTAAAAATTATTACAGGTCTCAATTGATTGAACAACTAGATCATTGGAGTTATCGTGTTATTAGTTTAGGATTTATCCTTTTAACCGTAGGTATTCTTTCAGGAGCAGTATGGGCCAATGAAGCGTGGGGATCATATTGGAATTGGGATCCAAAGGAAACTTGGGCTTTTATTACTTGGATTGTATTTGCAATTTACTTACATATTAGAACAAATATAAAATTTCAGGTTGCAAATTCTGCAATTGTAGCTTTTATAGGCTTTCTTATAATTTGGATATGCTATTTTGGAGTCAATCTCTTAGGAATAGGGCTACATAGTTATGGTTCATTCATTAATTAAATTGAAGTAAAGAGAGGACCCTACGAATACAAACATAGGACAAGACCGTTCTTATAAACTTATAAACAGGTGAGAACCATTTTAATGGTTCTCACAAACGCCCCGATTAGAATTCCAATTTAGTCATTCTTCTTACAAATATAAAGATAAAGAAGACTACTTTTTTCATTTCATTAAATGAGATGAAACTTATCTATAAAAAAATTTTGATAGAATAGTTTCCACCTTCTCAGCAGATAGTGAAAGAACAAAATCTGGATAAACGCCAACACCAATTACTGGTATAAAGATAGAAATCGAAACAAAAAATTCTCGTGGCCCCGCATCCAAAAAAGAAGAGTTTTTAATATTAAATAACTTATATCCATAAAACATTTGACGTAACATAGATAATGAATAAATAGGAGTTAATATTATTCCAATTGCCATTCCAAAAGTAATTAGTATTTTTATCGTTAAAACTAAATTTTGGTTAGTAATTATTCCGAAAAAGATGATTAATTCCGCAACGAAACCACTCATGCCTGGTAACGCAAGGGATGCCATTGAAAAGCTACTGAATAGTGTAAAAATTTTTGGCATTGGAATAGCTATTCCGCCCATTTCGTCAAGATAAACAAGACGTATTCTATCGTAACTAGTGCCCGCTAAGAAAAAAAGTGCAGCACCAATAAATCCATGAGAGATTATTTGTAAAAAAGCTCCATTAAGTCCCGTTTCAGTTATAGAACTAATTCCTATAATTATAAAACCCATGTGCGATACAGAAGAATAGGCTATTCTTTTTTTTAAATTACGTTGTACAAGAGATGTTAAAGCTGCATAGATTATTTGCATTGTGCCGATTATTATCAACCAAGGAGAAAAGATCGAATGAGCATGAGGCAATAATTCCATATTGATCCGAACCAACCCATATGCTCCCATTTTTAATAAGATTCCCGCTAGAAGCATACAAGTACTATAATGGGCTTCCCCATGGGTATCTGGTAACCATGTATGTAACGGTATAATTGGTAATTTAACAGCAAAAGCAATAAAAAACCCAATATAGAATATTATTTCTAATGCTAGGGGATACGATTGATTAACTAACATTTCCAAATTTAAGGTAGGTTCAGTAGAACCGTATAAACCAATACCCAGAACTCCCATTAATAGAAAAATGGAACCCCCCCCCGTATACAAAATAAATTTAGTAGCGGAGTAAAGACGTTTCTTTCCGCCCCACATGGATAAAAGTAGATAAACAGGAATTAATTCTAATTCCCACATTATGAAAAAAAGTAAAAGGTCTCGGGACGAAAATGATCCTATTTGACCACTGTACATTGCTAACATTAGAAAGTGGAATAATCGGGAATCTCGAGTAACTGGAAAAGCTGCTAAAGTAGCTAAAGTAGTGATGAATCCCGTCAGTAAAACGGGTCCTATCGAAAGTCCATCTATTCCCAATCTCCAGTGGAAATCAAAAAAGTTTATCCATTTATAATCTTCTGCCAGTTGGATTAATGGGTCGTCCGGTTGGAAATGATAACAAAATACATAGGTTGTTAGAAGTAACTCTATAGCAGCTATGGTAATAGTATACCAACGAATTATTTTATTTCCTCTATGAGGAAGAACGAAAATTAAAGAACCTGCAAATATGGGTAAACCTACAATTGTTGTTAACCAAGGAAAAGAATTCGTGGTAAAGACAAGATACACTTGGGCAAAAAAAACCCGTACCCGAAAAGAAATTTCTTTTCCGGTACGGGTTTTTGTCAGTAAAAAAAATCCAAATTGAAAAAATGGATTCAAATGAAATGTTCTGGAACGTCTCAATAAGCTAGACCCATGCTCCGAGTTGTTTCATTCCATAAATAAACTCGAACGCTTAAAAAATCTGTTGGACAGGCGGATTCACATCTCTTACAACCAACACAATCCTCCGTTCTTGGAGCAGAAGCTATTTGTTTAGCCTTACACCCGTCCCAAGGTATCATTTCTAATACATCCGTGGGGCAAGCTCGAACACATTGAGTACACCCTATACATGTATCATAAATCTTTACTGAATGTGACATAGGATCTTTATTTTTTTTTTTTCATTCATTTTCGATCTAGTTCTACTAAAGTAAATGAAGTACATATTAAAATACCAGACGAATCGATGATTTACCAGAATTTTTTGAATCAATCTACTTCTGGTTTGGATTGGTGACTTACTACAAACTACAAAATAAATAGAAAAGAGGTCCAAAATACTTTAACTTCTTACAGTATGTTATACTTTAAAGTGCGATATCGAGTAATCTAAATTGAACTTATAATTACAATTATAATATTATATTGATATAATTATAATAAAAATTTAATTATATTTATAATATAGAAAAAAAGACTATTTATTCAATAAATTGGTTTGATTGATACGGGTTGATTTTCTGTTACGATAAATTGACGAAACAATAGCAAGGCCAATAGCTGCTTCAGCGGCTGCAATAGCTATAACAAAAATGGAGAAAATATTTCCTTTTAATTGGCGGCTATCAAAAAAATCAGAAAATGTTACAAAATTTAGATTAACTGCATTCAATATAAGTTCAAGACACATAAGAGCCCGAACCAAATTCCGGCTCGTGATTAATCCATAGATTCCAATAGAAAATAAAAAAGCACTCAAAACAAGTACATGTTCGAGCATCATTGACCAACTCCTTATGAATATTTTTTTCAATATAAACAACAATTAAATCCATTTGATTGACTAGAATACCATAAGTTCAAAAAAAAAAAAGAAGAAATATATTGGTAATAAGAAATCGAACTCAAAGTTTCTAAACCAATCTGAATATGAGAAACTTTTTTTATTGCTGGTTTTTAAAATGAATTATTGACGTGCCACAGCAATTGCGCCTATTAACGCAACTAAAAGAATTATAGAAATGAGCTCAAAAGGAAGAAAAAATTTTGTTGATAAATTAATTCCTATTTGTTGACTCGTAGTTATAAAATCTTGTTCAAGAATCTGGTTTGATTTTGTAGTCCAAATAATACCATACCATGACGTATTTAGAATAGTAAAAATTAATGAAACAAAAAGACTTGTACAAATCAACGAAGTAACGTTATCCCCAACAGTCCACAGACGCAAATTTGTGTCATATTCTGGCCCATTCATGAACATTACAGCAAATATTATTAAAATATTTATAGCTCCCACATAAATAAGGAGTTGTGCCGAAGCTACAAAATGCGAATTGGCTAGAATATAGAATAAAGATATACAAACAAGAACCAATCCCAAGGAAAAGGCAGAAAAAATTGGATTGTGAAATAATACTACTCCTAGACCTCCTAATATAAGACCTATTCCCAGAAAGACTAAAAGAAAATCATGTATTGGTCCAGGTAAATCCATTATATATAAAATTAAGAGATAAAAAAATAAGAAGGTTTCATGATCTTATTGAATTGAACAGAAAAAAGGATTCGTGCATTCCTAATTGTTAAATCCTAATGTGTACTGCTTTAAAAAATACGGGTAAAATTTTTAGACCCATTGCTGTTTTTTTGTAAATAAAAAAATTTTTATTAAAAATATTTTCAATACCCATTTTTTTCACCAATTATATAGAATAGTTCACATTTTTTTTGACCAAGAAAAAAATAAATTTTTTGTATTTAAATTCCCTACAATTTTAAATTCAAAATTTGTTTTAAAATTAAAGGAACTTTGTGAATTTAGTCATTTAGTAATTAGAAAGTGTTTTTTAATCACAGGATTTTTCTGTTGTTTGAGGTGTATTCATAATTGTTCGAATTGTGTAATCATCAGTTATTGATATGGGTAAACGACCCAAAGCAATTTGATTATAATTTAATTCATGACGATCATAAGTAGAGAGCTCATATTCTTCAGTCATTGATAAACAATTTGTTGGACAATACTCAACACAATTACCACAAAATATACAGATTCCGAAATCAATGCTATAATTAAGCAATCGTTTTTTTCGAATATCCGTTTCCAATTTCCAATCAACAACAGGCAAATCTATAGGACATACACGAACACATACTTCACAAGCAATACATTTATCAAACTCAAAGTGTATTCGACCACGAAACCGTTCTGAGGCGATCAATTTTTCATAAGGATATTGAATAGTTACAGGTAAACGATTGGCATGAGATAGGGTAATCATAAAACCTTGACCAATGTACCTTGCCGCGCGTACTGTTTGTTGACCATAATTGATCAACCCGGTTATCATAGGGAACATATACTAAAAAAAAAATTTTGTTTCTTTCTCTTGTTTGCGATAAAATTTAAATTTAGTGAGTATCAAATACATATATATTTTTTTATTTTTATAATGAAAGAAGTTGGGAAGAAGTTGTTAATAATAGATTACCTAAAGAAATAGGTAAAAGAAATTTCCACCCAAGATTTAATAATTGGTCCATTCTCAGTCTAGGTAAAGTCCATCTTGTTGCGATAGGAATGAATAAGAACAAAAAAGTTTTCACTAATGTAATTAAAATACCCAATGCTGTTCCAAAGACTCCTTCCTTATTTATTTCAAAAAACTCAGGAATGTACATGTCTGGAATTGAAAAATCCCAACCACCCAAGTAAAGAACTGTTACAAATAATGACGAGATTAGTAGATTTAGATAGGAAGCGACGTAAAATAAACCAAATTTAATACCTGAATATTCGGTTTGATAACCTGCTACTAATTCTTCTTCTGCTTCTGGTAAATCAAAAGGTAATCTCTCGCATTCTGCTAGAGAAGAAATTATAAAAACAATAAATCCTATAGGTTGCCTCCACAAATTCCACCCCAAAATACCATATTTTGACTGCGCCTCAACTATATCAATTGTACTTGAACTGTTAGATAATCATAGTCGATGATCAGATCACTCTTGTCATCGCTATTACAGAACCGTACATGAGATTTTCACCTCATACGGCTCCCCGAGGGCCGTCAATAAATCTAAGAATTGATTCGGTATTCTTTACTGATATACTTGTAGGATAAATAAAGTCAAAATAAACCGAAAGATCCTGAATTAAACCAATGAAATTCTGTCTGCAATACTATAAAAGTGCTTCGGAATTTATCTCATCCTTTGACTGACTCCATTTTTTTTTAGTAATAACTTAATTAATCCTTGAATAAAATACTCATAAAAAAAAAAGATAATTTTAATCTTATTTTTTTTAGACTTAAACACTCATTCATGACTTATACCATGACAAAAATTATATTTCCATTAATAGGTATAGCGAAAAAAAGCATTTTTGTAAATTAATTTTTTTTAGTACATCTTTTTTCTATTTTAGGCTTAAAAAAAAAGTTAAAGGATTCTTTCGTTCCTGATAGTTATTCAATTAATGGGTGGATAGGAGCATACTCTGGATCGGAATTTCAGGGAGTACGACTTGAAAATTTCTACCAATTTTAAGCCTCAAATTAGTATTTCTTTTATGTAAACTTAGGATAACCTATAAAATCTCTATAACGAACCCTTTGTGTACTTTAGTGTTCCTAATCATCCACTTTTTTTTAATCAAAAAAATCCCAAAAAATTTTTTTTTCAACCCGCTTCAAGTTATAATTACTAATAAAAAAATCTTGGGGATAAACAGTCTTGACTGCTTATGTTTATTTTCGTTTAACTCTTGTACATAGGAAATGAGTTTTTTTTACTGCGAATTTTTAAACTGTTTTTTTTCACTCATCTAACTATCAGATTTAATTTATCAACCCTCTTGGTGAATAAAAAATGAAGATATCTTTTTAAAAACTTATAAAACCTAAAATTGAAGACGTAGGCCTTAACGAATCACACGTAGAGATATTGATAAGACACATAGAGTTAATGGTATTTCATAACTAATTGATTGGGCAGCAGCCCGTAGACCACCTAAAAAGGAATATTTATTATTTGATCCATATCCTGACATAAGAAGCCCAATTGGAGCAATACTTGAAAAAGCGATCCATAAAAAGACACCAATACTAAGGTCGGCTAGAACAAAGTTATAACCAAAAGGAATTACTGAATAACTTAGTAGAATTGATATGACGACTATAGAGGGTCCGATACTAAATAAACGTATATCTCCTCTAGATGGAAGAAGGTTTTCTTTAAAGAGTAATTTTGTTCCGTCTGCTAAAGCTTGTAGAATTCCCAAAGGACCTGCATATTCCGGTCCAATACGTTGTTGTATACCCGCGGATATTTCTCTTTCTAACCATACGATTACTAGTACGCCTATTGTGATTCCCAATATAAGAATAAAAATAGGTAAAAGTATCCATATAGTCCCAAAAATCTCTTTTAAAGATTCCAATCTGTAAAAAGAATTGATATTTTGTATTTTTGTTGTATCAATTATCATTTCAACGATCAACTTCTCCCATAATGATATCTATACTACCTAATATCGTCATAATATCGGCCAATTTCATTTTTTTAACTAACTGAGGAAGAATTTGTAAATTGATAAAACCGGGTGGGCGAATTTTCCATCTCCAAGGAAAAACACCCTGATTTCCTATCAAAAATATCCCTAACTCTCCTTTTGGGGCTTCGACTCTCACATAAAGTTCTTGTTTCGACAATTCAAAAGTAGGAGATGGCTTTTTACTAATGAATCGATAGTCAAAATCATTCCATTCAGGATTTTTTATCCTATCAAAGCGTCGAATTTCTAAATTCTCATAGGGCCCCCCCGGAATTCCTTCTAGAGCTTGTTGAATAATTTTAATGGATTCTGCCATTTCACCTATTCGTACTAAATAACGAGCTAAAGAATCCCCTTCCTTTTGCCACTGGACTTCCCAATCAAATTCGTCATAACACTCATAATGATCAACTTTACGAAGATCCCATAGTATTCCGGAAGAGCGTAGCATTGGTCCTGATAAGCCCCAGTTTTTTGCCTCTTCTTCGCCAATAACACCTACCCCCTCAACTCGTTCTAAAAAAATAGGATTTCGCGTAATCAGTTGCTGGTATTCAGTAAGTCCTGTTAAAAAATAATCACAAAAATCTAAACATTTATCTATCCACCCATAAGGTAGATCGGCAGCTACTCCTCCAATACGAAAAAAATTATGCATCATTCTCATACCGGTGGCCGCTTCAAATAAATCATATATTAATTCTCTTTCTCTGAAAATATAAAAAAAAGGGGTCTGCGCACCAATATCTGCCATAAAAGGGCCGAGCCATAACAAATGAGAAGCTATACGACTTAACTCCAACATAATAACTCTGATATAGCTAGCCCTTTTAGGTACTTGAATATTTCCCAACTGCTCGGGTCCATTTATAGTTATTGCTTCTGTGAACATAGTAGCTAAATAATCCCAACGTGTTACATAAGGCAGATACTGTATAATTGTTCGGTTTTCTGCAATTTTCTCCATCCCCCTGTGTAAATACCCCAATATGGGTTCACAGTCAATAACCTCTTCGCCATCTAAAGTAACAATAAGTCGGAGAACGCCATGCATTGATGGGTGTTGAGGGCCCATATTGACTATCATGAGATCTTTTCTTGTAATTGGTACAGTCATAAGTTTTGCCCCGATTCATTCTTTCATGAATTAATTTTTCCATGAATTGCCGAAAAAAAGTTCATCAAAATTCAAGATCGAATAAATCAAATAATTCAAAACAACTCTTAAAATTAACGGGTTTTTCGCTCTCGAATGTTTAATTGACTGATTAATTCTTTATAACGTATTCTATTTTTTTTTGATAAATAACCCAGTAGTCTTTGACGTTTTCCTAGAATTTGTCGTAGACCTCTCTGAGATGAATAATCTTTTTTATGCAATTTCAAATGTGAAGTGAGTATTCGTATCTTATTGGTAAAACAGAAAACTTGAAATTCAACAGATCCCTTGTTTTCTTCTTTTTTTTCATGCGAAATCAATGAATTTTTGTTCATAAATTATTAACCTTCCTTATTTTTTTATTTCCCAAATATGAAATTTTCTCGATCAGGAATAATAATTCCAGCCCATTTAGCCTCGTATACACATTTCCTTATATTTTTTTTTTCTGGCAATTCTTTTTTAGATCTAATTTATATGATATGTTATAATATAAATTTAGTTTCATATATCAGAATTGAAGCCCAAAACGCATGGGCATCTATTTATCTAGCAGATAATGGATAGGGAATATATAAGATAAATGTATCATAAATACATTTTTAATCGTGGATACATATGTATTCTTAATATACTAAAACGACTACCGTTATTAGTATTAAACCAATAACGATTTATACCGGCTAAATCTTCTAGTTGATAATTAGGCCAAAGAAAGACGTTTAATTTTTGATTGTTTTCATCACAAAATTGACTACAGTTTTTTTTAGGATTCCCGTTGTAAGATACTGTATTCCTATACCTACCATTATTATTACTTGAATTCAAACAAATTAGAATTCTCAATTCTTTACGACGCCTGGACGAAAAAATCTTTGCAGGAACAAGTAAATCAAAATAGCTTTTATCTCTAGTTTTCATCACTGTTTGATATCTGGTAATCCATTCATCCGGAGTCCTCTTATCAATATTGTCGATGTTTTGATTATTTTGGTGTTTATTCTTATGAATGAATGAAATAGCTATGGTTTGATACCGAATAAATTCTCCATCACCCTTTACAGACAGACGCATAGGTTCAATAAAAAATATCCCCCCTTTTATCAATTGGGTAAGAGTTAAATCTTTCTGAATCAGCATTATATTCAGACTCATTTCTCTTCTTTCAATCGAGGATATTGTAATTTCCCGTGGATTTTTTAATCTAAGCAGGAGACTGTAAACTTTGATATTATTGATCAATTTTTGATTCAAAGAATCGTCCCATTTCAATTGAAAAAACAAAAACCTTTTAAGGAATAAATTGAGTTCGGCTTCTGGACTACTCTTGTCTTGTTTTTTTTTTCTGCCATTTTTAATATATGATTCTATAAAATTTTCTTGTATATCTTTTTGGTGATTTGAGCTGAGAGACTCAGAATTTTTTTGAACATCAGACCCGCGATCTCTTTGACTTTTGAGCTCTTTTTCGTCTTGATTCCTATTCTCTAATTCAAGATATTTTTTTTCTTTTGATATTATAGATGTTGTAAAAGGATTCCCTTTTTTCTTTCTTTTGGTGTTTTTCTTTTCGCTAAAATTATCACTTACATTACAATTTGAAAAAAGTAAATTTATTGGTATAAGCCAAGGTTTCATTTTATATGCATTAAAGAGTAAAAAAAATTCTGGGAAGAACAAAAATTCTAGATTTGATATAGGACGACTTAGTATTTCTTCATTCATCCCCATCCAATCAAAATTTTTTTTTTCTTTTTTTAATTTGTTAATTTCTTTATAAATTGTACGATAAAAAAGATCTTTATTTTCTATTTTCTTAACAATTTTATAATTTTTAAGTTCAATCTTAATATTTTCAGTACTATTACTAATATTGATCCAAGTCTCAATGTCGATTTTGTTTCTAAGAAAAAAAAAGATAATTTTCCAATCACAATATTTTCTATCTGTATTTATCTCTATATCCAGAAATTTTATTCCTAAACGATTAGTGATAGGAGTACTCCACCACATATAAATAAATTTGTCTTTAGCTATATTGTAATTATAAATATAAGAGAATTCTTGCTTTATTTTTACTTGTAATGGTTCTCCATAACTATATGAATCCTTCTTATCTTCATAAAAAATAAAATTATAGGATAAAATATTATATCTATAGGTTTTTTTTAAATTATCTTTTTGATCCAGCAAAAAAAATAAACGTTTTTCAGAATTTTTTGTATTTTTGTAATTAAGTAATTCGTTTTTTTTATATGAATTCCTTTTTATTTTTTGGAAGTTTTTATTTTCAATCTCACAAAATTCAGTGACTTGATTGCGCCAATTTTTTGGTCCGAATTGAAACCAGTTTATCTGCGATAAATCATATTGATAATTATTTTTAATAATTAACTTATTTTTCCATGGATTCAGTCCAGAATTTTGACGTTTTTTAGTCTTTAACTTAAACTTATAAGGAATTATTCTTTGTGTTCCGCGATATTGAAGGACAGAACTTAATTTAAACTTATATAAGTTAATAAATTTGGCTTCTAATAATTTGAAAAATATATAGGCTTGTGACAAAAAAGAGAAATCTGAAAGAATTTTAGAATTCTTATGACTATGACTAATAACAAAAAAAAGTGATTTTATAAATTTAAAAAATTTTTTTTTTTCAACCCTTTCTTGATTTTTATTATTATTGTCAACGGGTTTTTCACTAAAATGCTTTGTTGATTCAAGCAAAAGTTTTATATTAATTCGAGAAATATTAATAATATATAAAAATATATCTACGGATATTCTTTCCCTAAAAAAATTTTGTAATTTTTTTGATTTACGAATTAATCGAGTATTTCTTCTTTTTAATATCTGACCCAAATTTTGGGATGATTCTAAGTTTTGAGTACCATAAGATATTTTTTTATGCTTAATTAGATATTTTATAGTATGAAATCCATTTTTTTTTTCTTTTTCTATTTGATTTTTTATTGTCCTTGTTCTATTAGCTAGATTTTGCGTTTTTTGTTCTATCACTGAATCTGAATAGTTTATCCAATTAATGAATTGGGTTTGAATGGATGATTCATGAACCATATGATTATTTTTTGTCAAATCTTTTTCTTTTTTTATTTCACGAGATTCTTCTCCCAATCCAAATACAAAAGTTTGGCTTACCATTGAAAAATTTTTTTTTATTTCTTTTAAAAAAAGAAGGCTTTTAAAAAAAAGAATTTTTGTTTCCTTTGGAACCTTTAAAAAAAATTCGATTTTATCTTTGACAATGACATTTTTTAAAACTTGGAAATGTTTCCTTGTAATTTTTTTAATTTTTTTTTTGAGTTCTTTATAAATAGGTTTAAAAAAAGAAGGTCGTTTTCGGGAGGAACCAAAAGGAAATTCTGTTTCCAGTCCCCAAACTGTTAAAAAACAAAAGGTATCCTTTTGATTTTGTTTTTTCATTTGCTCTTGATAAAAAGGTCTTAGTTTTGATCTGTGCCAAGGTTTTATACAGAAAGGAAATAATATCTTTATTTGAATACCATCTTTTAACCAATTTTTAGGAAATTCTGTTTCTGATAACTGAACACCATTATAGGTACATTTAACATGCATTTCTTTATTCCACTCTTTGAAATCCTCAGACCACTCGGGAAGTTGGAATAAAACTATACGACCCATATTTTTTGCTATTATGAAAAAAGGTAATATAAAATATTTTCTAAAAGTGGACTGAGTTACTAACATCAAACCTCTTATTACTTGAGCGAATATAATGGTATCCCAAGCTTCAGCTATTTCTATTCGTGTTTTTTCTTTTCTTTTTTCTTCGTCTCTTTTGTATTCTTTTTTTTTCTCTTCTGTATAATCCGAAATTTGAAATTCTCTTGTTTTTCCTATATAATTTCTAAAAATTTTTTTAATTAATTTTGAAATGTTAACAGAAGAAAAAGAAGATTTATCTATTCTGTCTAAAAACAGTGGTGAATGGATATTTGCTTGAAATAATTCCAAAAAAACAATTTTACGTCTTTGAACACGCATGGAACCTTTTATTATATTTCGACGAAAATCTGATTGTTGTGAATAACGTATCAAAGCTACTTCTTGATTAGATTTTTTTGGATCGATTTTATTAATCTTGAGATTATCCTCGTTATTATTAAAAATAACTACACGTTTAGCTTTCCTTGAGCGAATTTGATGATCTCTTGGTACGTCATCTTCCTTTTTTCTTTCTTGCTGTTCTAAATCATCAATTAATTTGTATGACCAGCGTGGAACTTTTTTACTAATATCTTTTATTCCAATTGATTTTTTTATTAATTTCTTATTTATTTTTAGTCCTATGATTGCATCAACTAAAAATTTACAAAATTTTTCTTGATCTTCTGAACTAATTTGTACTTCTTCTGGAAGTAAAGAAATTCCTTTCAGATTGAATGTTGATTCCCCATAAAATTGACTCATTAACTGCATGAAATGCCTAATTTCTTTTGATATTGATTTTTTATTAAATGCATCTTTTTTCTGTTCAAATTCGTGGTAATTATAATCATTACTAAGAATACTATGAATCTTATTTATAAAAATTCCATCTATCCTATTTTTGACTGCAGTTTCATTTATAATCGAGGGTGAAAAGCTTTTTTTTATTATTCCACGATAGGATCCATTTAAGAAAGGATCATTTATTTTTGGCAAATATTCCTTTTTCGTTTTCTCATTGCATAATCGAGTTTTTTTATCGAGTCCATCTATATAAAAAAGTCCTTTGTCTAGAACTGCAATTCTATTAGCAAATTCATTGCTTAAGCTGTTTTTTTTTTGTTCATTGTTATAAATCCAATAATTGTATAGTTCATCGTATAAGAATTTTTCTGTTGTAGACAAAGAAATCTTTCTTTGTATCATTTCCCAGAAAATGGATAAACTGGGTGGATATGTAAAAGAAATTCTTTGTTTTCCATCATTTTTACATGTATAAAAAAAATATTGTGACATTTCCTTTCTTACCGCATTTTCAAATCGATTGTTTTTTATATATCGCGTTGGACGATTCCAACGTTTATAGTCGAAAAGCAGAGAAAGAAGGGGTTTTTCAAACCAGAAGAGGTTTTTCTTTTCTTCTTTAAGTATTTCTAACTTCGAAATATCTTGATTGCCAGAATAATAAGTTGGGCTGTTTTTATAGCATGCTTCTTTTAAGTGCAAGTTGAATTCATCCTTTGTTTTGTCCTTTCCATTCACTCGGATCTTTTCCGTTTCATCCATTTTGTCCGGATCCTCCTTTTCGTCCGAAAAAAGGGAAGGAGGAGGATCTTCTTCGGTGAATCCCTCTTCTTCCTGTTTAGTCTCCTTCGTTTCGGAAGTTTTTTCTATTTCTACATCTATTTCTTCCTCAATTTCTTTCCTTTCTGAGTTTTCTTTCAATTTCTTAGTAAAAATGGGTGACGGCATTCTGCCTAAATAGTATACA